TAAACATATAAAATGCGGTTAATCCTGTTGTGAACCAAGCTATTAGTGCGTAAATTGGTGAGTACAACCAACTATCGTGAAGAATTTCATCTTTGGACCAAAAACAAGCAAGAGGCGGAATACCACAAAGAGAAAGTGTACCTAATAAAAAAGTAGTTTTTGTAATTGGAACATATTTTGTTAAACCTCCCATAAGAACCATATTCTGACTTTTCTCTGGTGAATATCCAACAATAGGTTCCATTGAATGAATAATGGATCCGGATCCTAAAAACAATAAAGCTTTAGAATAGGCATGGGTGATCAAATGAAATAAAGCAACTCGATAAGAACCTATACCTAGAGCTAACATAATATAACCCAATTGAGACATTGTAGAATAGGCTAAACTTCTTTTAATGTCTCTTTGGGCAAGAGCTAAAGTAGCTCCTAAAAGCACTGTTATTATACCTACTAAACAAATGAGATTCATTATGTAAGGTATAACTATGAAAAGAGGAAGAAGCCGAGCTACAAGAAAAATTCCTGCTGCTACCATAGTAGCAGCGTGTATAAGAGCCGAAATAGGAGTGGGTCCTTCCATGGCATCAGGTAACCATACGTGAAGGGGGAATTGTGCGGATTTAGCAACTGCACCGACAAATAGTAAAAGGGCACATAAAGTAAAAAATAAAGAATTCACCCCATTATTATGGATCAAGGTATTCACTATTTGGAACAAATCCCGAAATTCGAAACTACCAGTTATCCAATAAAATCCTAAGGTTCCTAATAATAAACCAAAATCTCCTATACGATTAGTTACAAAAGCTTTTTGACAAGCACTTGCTGCAACGGGTCGTGTGAACCAAAAACCTATCAATAAATACGAACACATTCCCACTAGTTCCCAAAAAATATAAATTTGTATCAAATTGGAACTAGTAACTAATCCCAACATTGAAGCATTGGAAAAACTCATATAAGCAAAAAATCTCAAATATTCTTGGTCGTGAGACATATAATTGTCACTATAAATAAAAACCAGGATCCCAACAGTAGTAATTAGTATTGACATAATAGAAGTAAGTGGATCAATCAAGTGTCCGAACTCTAATAAAAAATCATTATTGATGGTCCAAGACCATAGATATTGATAGGTCAAACTTCCATTTATTTGCTGAATAGATAGATTGGCTGAAAACCACATAGATATACTTAGTAGTAAAACACTTAGGAAAGCCCACATACGACGAAGATCTTTTGTTGCTGTCGGAATAAGTAGAAGTCCAAATCCTATTGACATAGTAACTGGGAGCGGAAAAAGGGGTATTATCCATGCATATTTATATGTATATTCCATAAGAAAACAAATTATTCTTTTTTCTTATAATTATTTCCGATTCACCAATTATTATCTCTTTATCTCTTTTAAAAAGAACAAAATAATAATAAGAAAATATGAAAGAGATCAAATACAAAAATACAAATATTGTAATTATGATTTTTTTTATTAAATATTTCAAATAAAATAAATATTTCAAATAAAAGTTGCAATTAGTTGGTCAAATATCAAATAATATGATCAAAGAATTAGTCAAATTTATTACTTACGTTATTAATTCACTTAAAACTCTATAAAAGAAAGATATTTTTTAAATAAGAAATAATATGACATCATATGAGATTTTGAATAATTGGATTTTACCTTTACATTATATTCTAATTGTGTAATTAAAAGATAAAAAGATATATGATATATATTCTATTTAAGATAGATTTATAGATAGATTTATTAAATTTATATTAAAATTAAAGTTCAGTTACATATTTCTTTATCTCTTTCTATTTTTATTTTCTTATTTATTTTCTTTTATTCTTTTTTTCTATTTGTATGTTATTTGTATGTTATGATATTATTATTGAGTTTTTTTTTTTTTGAAATTTATGGAATGAATTAAGTATAGATAATAGCTAATAAAAAGAAATTTCTTTTGAACAATATATGTCTTTCACATACAACGATAAAAAGGAGTCACTTACCTTTTGAATGGCAGTTCCAAAAAAGCGTACTTCTATGTCAAAAAAGCATATTCGTAGAAATCTTTGGAAAAAAAAAGGATCTTTAGAGGCAGTAAAAGCTTTTTCTTTAGCTAAATCTATTTCCACCGGAAAGTCAAAAAGTTTTTTTGTGCGACAAAAAAAAGTCTTGGAAAAATCTTAATTGACATGTTTCAAAGAACTTCCAAATTTCCATTTTTGAATTGTAAGACAAATAATTAAATTTTACTAATGTATTGTATTTAACTTCTCCTTATTAGTTAGAACTAGGTAATATAAAAAATAAGAATCTTTCTGTCTACTTGATTCAAAGTACACAGTCTTTTTTTTTATAGTCTTTCTATATTTCTATTATATTCTATTTATATTGTATGAATTGTGCTTTTCTATTTTGAAAAGCACAATTACGATAGACAAGGAAGAATTTGAATATTTCATTCTACTTTCTACTAAGGTGTTGGGTCTCAAAATCATTAGAAAAAGTTATGAATTTTATACCCCGACTGAGAACGAAACTTTTGAGTTCTGATTGTTCGGGATAAAAAAATTAGGTTTCTAGTACGGAAAAATTGATTCTTAAAACTGAATCTACGAAGATGAAGATACTAATTCCATATTATTGATATTGAACATTTCCATATGAATGGAAATGCATCTTTCTTCATTGTTTCCTAAACCCTAATTCAACATTAATTTCCTTATTATTATTTAAGGTAAGCCGCCATGGTGAAATTGGTAGACACGCTGCTCTTAGGAAGCAGTGCTAGAGCATCTCGGTTCGAGTCCGAGTGGCGGCATAAGGTATAAATAATAATTCTTATTAATTATTAATATTAAATTATTAATATTATAATTAATATTATAGAATATTATAGACACAATAGATCTAATAGAATATAAAATATAGAAAATATTCTATTTGAGATTCTATTTAATCCCCTCCCCAATTTCAATTATTTAAAAGGGAATCTTCTTTATGATATTTGCGACTTTAGAACATATATTAACTCATATTTCTTTTTCGATCATCTCAATTGTGATTCTAATTCATTTGATGAACTTATTAGTCTACGAAATCGAAGGATTACGTAATTCGTCAGAAAAAGGGATCATAGCTACTTTTTTCTCTATAACAGGGTTTTTAGTTATTCGTTGGATTTCTTCGGGACATTTTCCTTTAAGTAATTTATACGAATCGTTAATCTTCCTTTCATGGAGTTTATCCATTATTCATATGATTCCGTATCTTGGGAATCATAAAAATGATTTAAGCGCAATAACTGCACCAAGTGTTATTTTTACCCAAGGTTTTGCCACGTCAGGTCTTTCAACTGAAATGCATAAACCCGTAATATTAGTACCTGCTCTACAATCTCAGTGGTTAATAATGCATGTAAGTATGATGCTCTTGAGCTATGCAGCTCTTTTATGCGGATCGTTATTATCAGTTGCTCTTATAGTGATTACATTTCAAAAAAGAATCGATTCTTTTTTGAAAAACAATAATTTTTTAAGTTTAAGGAAGTCGTTTTTCTTTGGTGATATGGAATATTTGAACGAAAAAGGAAGTGTATTAAAAAAGACTTATTTTCTCTCATTTCAAAATTTTTACAAATATCAATTAATTCAGCGTTTGGATTATTGGAGTTATCGTGTCATTAGTTTAGGATTTACTTTTTTAACCATAGGCATTCTTTCTGGAGCAGTATGGGCTAATGAAGCATGGGGTTCGTATTGGAATTGGGACCCTAAGGAAACTTGGGCATTTATTACTTGGACCATATTTGCAATTTATTTACATACTAGAAAAAATTCAAAATTGCAAGATCAAGGTACGAATTCGGCATTTGTAGCTTCTATAGGATTTCTCCTAATTTGGATATGCTATTTTGGGATCAATATATTAGGAATCGGGTTCCATAGTTATGGTTCATTCCAATTACTATCTAATTGAATAAAATAAACTACATAAAGAATACATAAAAAAATCGTCTGATACACAATGAAATTTTGTGCAAGTTTTTGAGAACCTTTTAAATAGAGGAATTATTCAAACGGTTCTCAAAAACTAAAAACTTTAGATGTATCTCATTAAAATTTTAATTCACCCTTTCTTTTTTTTCATTGTAACAACGAAGAATCGTTAAAATATGAAAGTCAAAGAATTCTAAGACTTTCTTTTCAATTAATGAAATTCATTTCATTTAATATGAAATCTAAAAAAAAATTAGTATCTATAAAAATAATTAGATAATAGAACTTGTACCTTGTCAACCGATAACGGGAGAACGAAATCAGGATAAATACCAATTCCTATTACAGGTAGAAAGATACAGATCGAAACAAATAGTTCTCGTGGTCCAGAATCAAAAAAATTCGAATTTGGAATATTGAATAGCTTGTATCCATAGAAAATCTGACGTAACATAGATAATAAAAAAATAGGAGTTAATATCATTCCAATTGCCATTACAAAAGTAATCAAAATTTTTGGCATGAAAAGATATTTTGGGCTGGTAATTATTCCAAAAAAGACTAAGAATTCTGCAACAAAACCACTCATTCCTGGCAATGCAAGAGAAGCCATCGAGAAACTACTAAACATGGTAAAGATTTTTGGCATTGGGATAGATATCCCCCCCATCTCTTCGAGATAAACAAAACGTATTCTATCACAACTTGTTCCTGCTAAGAAAAAAAGTGCAGCACCAATCAATCCATGAGAAAGTATTTGTAAAATGGCTCCATTAAGTCCCATGCCAGTTATAGAACCAATTCCTATAATTATGAAACCCATGTGAGATACGGAAGAATAAGCAACACGTTTTTTTAAATTGCGTTGACCAAGAGAGGTTGAAGCTGCATAAATGATTTGTATTGTTCCTACTATCACCAACCAGGGAGATAATCTAGAATGAGCGTGAGCTAATAATTCCATATTGATCCGAATCAATCCATATGCTCCCATCTTTAATAAGATTCCAGCTAAAAGCATACATGTACTGTAATGTGCTTCTCCGTGGGTATCTGGTAACCATGTATGTAGGGGTATCATCGGCGATTTGACAGCATAAGCAATAAGAAAACCAAAATATAGTATTATTTCTAATGCTGCCGGATACGATTGATTAGCTAATTTTTCTAAATCTAATGTTGGTTCATTGGAACCATATAAACCTATACCTAGAACTCCTATTAAGAGAAAAATGGAACCTCCGGCAGTGCACAAAATAAACTTTGTAGCCGAGTACAGGCGTTTTTTTCCTCCCCACATGGATAAAAGTAAATAAACAGGAATTAATTCTAATTCCCACATGATGAAAAAAAGTAAAAGGTCTCGAGAAGAAAATGATCCTATTTGGCCACTATACATTGCTAACATCAAGAAATAGAAAAATCGCGGATTTCGAGTAACTGGCCAAGCTGATAAAGTAGCTAAAGTAGTGATAAATCCTGTCAGTAAAATGGGTCCTATGGAAAGTCCATCGATTCCCAGTCTCCAGTGAAAATCAAAAAGATTGATCCATTTCAAATCCTCCTTCAATTGGGTTAATGGATCGTCCAATTTGAAATGATAACAAAATACATAGCTCATTAGAAGGAGTTCTAGTATACATATACATATAGTGTACCACCTATACACCTTATTTCCCCTATGAGGAAAAAAGACAATTGAAGAACCCGCGAATATGGGCAAAACAAGAAGTATTGTTAACCAAGGAAAATAACTCGTGATAAAGACAAGATAAAATTAGACCAGAAAAGCCCGTGCTCGGGAGAAGAATAATATATTTTCTTTTCTCGAGTACGGGCTTTTGTCAGTAAAGAGGAATCAACTGATTCAAGTGGAGTTTTTTGTCAAATATCAATAGGAAAGACCCATGCTGCGAGTTGTTTCATGCCATAAATAAACACGGACACTCAAAAAATCCGTTGGACAAGCGGATTCACATCTTTTACAACCTACACAATCTTCGGTTCTTGGGGCAGAAGCAATTTGCTTAGCTTTACATCCGTCCCAAGGTATCATTTCCAATACATCCGTGGGGCAAGCTCGAACACATTGGGTACATCCTATACATGTATCATAAATCTTTACTGAATGTGACATTGGGTCTATAAATTCCAATTTTGAACACAAAAGATTTTCAATCTGGTAAAATAAGAAAATGAAATAAATCATATATTTTTATTGTAGACACCAGACGAATCAATGATTTATAAAAATCTTAAGAATTCATCTATTTTTTAATCTGTTTATGATAAAGGGCCAAGATACTTTGATTTCCATTTCAATAACCATTAAATATGAGAATATGAGTTTACAAATTCAATTCATGTAAATTTTACTATATATCTATCTAGATATAGAAATCTAATATTTTAGAAATAGATATAGAATATAGAAATATAATTCAGGATATGATAATATATTATATATCAGATGAATACATTTGTTATTAGGTTAGTAACTCTAAATCAGAAATCTATATGAAAAAATATAAGAAAATAAATAAGAAAATAATATGAATATAATAGAATATTCTATTTAGAATATTTTAAAAGTCTTATGTTTTTATTTATATGGGAAAATAGAATAATTATGACTAATTATTCAGCAAATTTGATTGATTGATACGAGTTGATTTTCTGTTACGATGGATCGACGAAACAATAGCTAGCCCAATAGCTGCTTCAGCAGCTGCAATGGCTATAACAAAGATTGCAAAAATTTCTCCTTTTAATTGTCGACTATCAAATATATCGGAAAATGTGACAAGATTTATATTCACCGAATTAAGTATAAGCTCAAGACACATAAGTGCTCTAACCATGCTTCGGCTTGTGATCAGTCCATAGATACCGATAGAAAATAAATAAACACTTATACAAAGTACATGTTCTAACATCATTGATAAATTCCTCATCTATCTCAATTCATTTCAATATGAGAACAAAAATTAAACCGATTCAGTTGACTAGAATAGAAGAATTACAGAACAAAAGAAGATATTCACAGTAGATTGAGATTCAATACATTTTCATTCTTGAAATTTCAAGAATGAAGTTCTTATTATACTAGATTCTTGATATTAGATTATTGACGAGCCATAGTAATTGCACCTATCAAAGAAACTAAAAGAATTATAGAAATGAGTTCAAAAGGAAGATAAAAATCTGTGGATAAATGAATCCCAATTTGTTGAACGTTACTTATTAAGTCCTTTTCTATAATCTGATTTGATCTTGTAGTCCGAAAAATTCCGTACCATGACGTATTTGGGATAGTAGTCATTAATGAAAAAAAAATACTTGTACAAACCAATGAAGTGATTATATCTCCAATGGTCCACAAATAGGAATCATTGGAATATTCTGAACCGTTTATGAACATCACAGCAAATATAATTAATACATTTATGGCTCCCACATAAATAAGGAACTGCGCGGCAGCTACAAAATAGGAATTCAATGAAATATAGAATAAGGATATACAAACGAGAACCAATCCCAATGAAAAGGCAGAATCAATGGGATTGGTAAGTAATACTACTCCCAGACCTCCTAATATAATAACTGATCCCAGAAATACTACAAGAATATCATGTATTGGTCCGGGTAAATCCATTATGAAATAAAAGATAAATAAATAAGTCAAAATATTTCATGACCTTACTAAGGATTCAGTAAAGGAACTATTTTTTTTATATGAGACCTTTCTAATTGAATGAAAAAGAATGAAAAAAAAAATGGATATCATTAGATAGATAAAATAAAATTCTTTGGCTAATCCTACTTTATTCTAATTTATTCTAAACCAAAGCTTAGTAATTGGTAATCGTTCTTGAACCAAGGAAGGGGTTTTTATTTTTTCATTTGATTTGTTTAATCCATAACTGTTTGAATTGTATAATCTCCAATTATTGAAACTGGTAACCGACCTAAAGAAATTTGATTATAATTCAATTCGTGACGATCATAAGTGGAAAGCTCATATTCTTCAGTCATTGATAAACAGTTTGTTGGACAATACTCGACACAGTTACCGCAAAATATACAGATACCAAAATCAATACTATAATGAAGCAGTTGTTTTTTCTTAATATCTTTTTCCAAATTCCAATCAACAATAGGAAGGTCTATTGGACATACGCGGACACATACTTCACAAGCAATACATTTATCAAATTCAAAGTGGATTCGACCACGAAAACGCTCTGATGTGATTGATTTTTCATAAGGATATTGAATAGTTACAGGTAAACGATTTGTATGGGATAAGGTAATTATGAAACTTTGTCCAATGTACCTTGCGGCTCGTATTGTTTGTTTGCCATAATTCATGAACCCAGTAACCATAGGTAACATATTTTAGATATCCATCAATAAGATTTATGTTTCTGTCTCTTGGGTGAGAGAAGTTAGAAATATAGAATATTCATTATTGTTTTCTCTTAATTTCTTATTTTTATTTCGACTTTATAGTGAAACAAGTTGAAAAGAAGTTGTTAATAATAGATTACCTAGAGAAATAGGTAAAAGAAATTTCCATCCAAGATTTAATAATTGATCCATTCTCATCCTAGGTAAAGTCCATCTTGTTGTGATAGGAATGAACAGAAACAAATAAGCTTTAGCTAATGTAATAAAGATACTAATTGCTATTACAAAGACTCTAAACATTTTATTTATTCCAAAAAGTTCAGTAAGAGATATGTACGGAATAGAAAAATTACACCCACCTAAATAAAGAACTGTTACAAATAATGAAGAAACTAATAGATTTAGGTAAGAAGCAAGATAAAAGAATCCGTATTTTATACCTGAATATTCGGTTTGATAACCTGCTACTAATTCCTCCTCTGCTTCTGGTAAATCAAAAGGTAATCTTTCACATTCTGCTAGAGAAGACATTATAAAAACTAGAAATCCTATGGGCTGACGCCACAGATTCCATCCCCCAAAACCATATTTGGACTGTGCCTCAATTATATCAACTGTACTTGAACTGTTAGATAATTATAGTCGATGATAACATCACTGCTCCCATCGCTATTCCAAAACCGTACATGAAACCTAAGCTTCATACGGCTCCTTTATGGCCACAAAGAAATGTAAGGTAAGGACTAGTTTAGTATTCTTGCTCTCCTTGGACCCTAGGTAAATACAATGTAAAGATAAACTGGATGTTGGAGAGTCCTCAATTCGACCAATAAAATTCTGTCTGCTAGAATAAGAAAAAGCACTTCCGAATGGATCTCATCCCTTATAATAATAATATTCTAATGAATAGAATCAAAAATTCTTTTTGTTCAGCAATAACTTAAGCCTTCAATAAAATACTGGTTATATTCATAAATAGAAATATTTAGACATTAGTTAATGAATCATGATAAGAATTTCGATATGCATATGTATCAAGAAAGAAAGATTTTCTTATTATTCCCGTTTTATTCTTTTTTATTCTTTTATTATATTCTCATATTGCATCCTATTTGTCTTGTTCCTTTTCTTCTTTCTCAAAACTAAAAAAAAAAGGAAAGAAAATAAAGGATTAATTCGTTCTTAATAGTTATTTATTTAATCAGTGAATAGTAGCATACTCTAGATCGGAATCGTGGGGAAGTACTGCTTGATCATTTCTACCAACTCCAAGCCCTTATTATAATTCGTTTTATGCGAAGTTTTATGCAAAAATAAATTTTTTTGATACCTTACATTATTTCCATTACTTATCCTTTGCATACTTTAGTGTTCCTAACTGCCCACTTTTTTTTTATTGATCCCCAGTATAGTAATAAATACAGTTGATCTTTTCCATCCGCTTCAAGATATGACGACTAAGAAAATAATCTCAATCTTGGGGTAAACAACTTAAACTTATGTTTACTTCAAATTTCTTCTTGTACCTAGGGAATGAGATTTTTCTTGTTTTACTGCAAATTTAGGAGCAGTTTTGTTTCACTCATATAACTATCTGGTTTAACTCATCAAACTGAAATATTTAATTCTTTCATAAAAAAGACGAAGATATTTATTCAAGACATTCAATTTATTTATCTTCACTTACTTTAGAAAGTCTAAAGTTTTGAAAGAAAATAAAAAAAAAATATTTTTTTCTCTTCTTTTCTTTCATATTCATATTTACATATTGAATTAGATTTCTATTTTATTGTATTTAAATCCATTTCTTTTATCTTTTATATAAAAGAAAAGTTCATATTCCAACGAATCACACGTAGAGATATTGCTAACACACATAGAGTTAATGGTATTTCATAACTAATTGATTGAGCTGCAGCTCGTAGACCGCCTGAAAAAGAATATTTATTATTTGATCCATATCCTGACATAAGAAGACCAATGGGGACAATACTTGAAAAAGCAATCCATAAAAAAACACCTATACTGAGATCAGCTAAAACAAGGTGATATCCAAAAGGAATTACTAAATAACTTAGTAGAATGGATATAAAACCTATAGAAGGTCCGACCCTAAATAAATGAATATTACCTCTAGATGGAAGAAGATTCTCCTTGAAAAGTAGTTTGGTCCCATCCGCTAAAGCTTGAAGAATTCCTAACGGGCCAGCATATTCAGGTCCAATACGTTGTTGTATTGCTGCAGATATTTTTCTTTCTAACCACACAATGACTAATACCCCCATTGTGATTCCTAATACAAGGGTGAAAATGGGGACAAAAATCCATAAGAATCCATATCCTTCTTTTAAGGATTCTAATCTATAAAAAGAATTAATAGTTTGTACTTCTGTCGTATCAATTATCATTTCAACGATCAACTTCTCCCATAATGATATCTATACTACCTAGTATCGTCATAATATCAGCCAATTTCATTCTTTTAACTAGCTGGGGAAGAATTTGCAAATTGATGAAACCGGGTGGACGGATTTTCCATCTCCAGGGGAAAACACTACTATCTCCTATTAAATAAATTCCTAATTCTCCTTTTGGGGCTTCTACCCTTACATAAAGTTCTTGTTTTAACAATTCAAAATTGGGTGAAAGTTTTTTAGTAAGAAATCTATAGTCAAAATTATTCCATTCGGAATTATTTGTCCTATGAAAACGCCGGTTTTCTAAATTCTCATAAGGTCCTCCAGGAATTCCTTCTAGAGCCTGTTGAATAATTTTTATGGATTCTTGCATTTCACCGATTCTTACTAAATAACGAGCTAATGTATCGCCCTCTTTTTGCCATTTGACTTCCCAATCAAATTTATTGTAACACTCATAGCGATCAACTTTACGAAGATCCCATTGGATCCCAGAAGCTCGTAACATTGGTCCTGATAAACCCCAATTTATTGTCTCCTCCCCACCAATAATGCCCACTCCTTCAACTCGTTCCAAAAAAATGGGATTTCGCGTAATGAGTTTTTGATACTCAACAACTTCTGTTAAAAAATAATCACAGAAATCAAAACATTTATCTATCCAGCCATAAGGTAAATCCGCAGCTACTCCTCCGATGCGGAAATAATTATGCATCATTCGCATACCTGTGGCAGCTTCAAATAGATCATATATTAATTCCCTCTCTCTTAAAATATAGAAAAAGGGAGTCTGTGCACCAATATCGGCCATAAAAGGACCAAGCCATAACAAATGGGAGGCTATACGGCTCAGCTCCAGCATTATAACTCTGATATAACTGGCCCTTTTAGGCACTTGAACACTTTCCAAGCGTTCTGGTGCATTTACTGTTATTACTTCTGTGAACATAGTAGCTAAATAATCCCAACGTGTTACATAAGGCAAATATTGTATAATTGTTCGGTTCTCCGCTATTTTTTCCATCCCTCTATGTAAATAACCCAATATAGGTTCACAGTCAATAACATCTTCACCATCCAGAGTAACGATCAGCCGAAGAACACCATGCATTGATGGGTGGTGAGGCCCCATATTGACTATTATAAAATTTTTTTTTGTAGCCGGTAAAGTCATCTTTTTTTTTCCTTAATTCATTATTTCATGAATTTCTTAAAATAAAAAGAAAATAATAATAACTGAACTAAGAAAAAAAGAATTAAAAAATCAAAAGGAACAAGGATAATAATAAGAAATTCAAATTTAATTAACGAATTTTTGGTTCCCGAATATCTAACTGATCTATTAATTTCTTATAACGCATTTTATTTTTCTTTGACAAATAAGTCAATAATCGTTGACGTTTTCCCAGAATTATTCGTAGACCCCTTTGCGATAAAAAATCTCTTTTGTGCAATTGTAAATGTGAAGTAAGTCTCCGTATCTTATTGGTGAAATGGGATACTTGAAATTCAACAGACCCACTATTTTCTTCTTTTTCTTCTTGTGTAATAACTGAGATCAATGATTTTTTGACCATAAATTAAAGTTTCTATTTTTCTTTTCTATGAATTTTACCGATCGGGAAAAATAATAATATTTCTTAGGCTGGTTATTTTTATCTAGTATACATCAAAATTGTATTTTATTCATATACTACTTTGTTTTTTATTTATGTGGTTTATGTTTTGTATATTTGATCCAAATATACAAAACATATATGTATTCAGCAACTAGAACAATTTATTTTTACTTAAAAAGATTCCGCTCTTCCTAGTGAAAATTGATACACTATGAAATTAGCATCATGTATTAGAATATTACACAGTGTATATGTTTCGGCTTTCATCTACCGAATACATTAATCCACTATAAATTTTTTTCATTTTTCATTGGAATTGAATTCATTCTGAATTGTGAATACATATGTATTCTTGACATACTAAAACGACTGCCATTATTGGTATCAAACCAATAGCGATTCATACAAGCTACATCTTCTAATCGATAATTGGGCCAAAGAAACAATTTGAATTTAATGAAATCTTTTCTATCTGTATTAATATTTTTGTTCTCATTGAAAAATTTCCCACATTTTCTTATTTTGTTTTCGCTGCAAAATCTTGGATTTCTATCCACAACATTAAAATTTGGCAAATTGAAACAAATTCGAATTCGAAATTCTCTACGACGTCTGGGAGATAGAATATTTTCAGGAATAAGTAAATCATAATGATTTTTGTCTCCACTCAAAAATATGTTGCTGTGTCGTGCAATGGATTTTTCAACTTCCTTTTTATCAATATATCTTTTTTTTGTGTATTTTGGATTTGTTTGGTGTTTCTTATTATAAACCAATGAAATATCCATAGTTTGATATATAATAGATTTTCCGTTCCTTCGTATAGATAGACAAATTGGTTCAATAATACATATTCCCTTTCTTATCAATTCTGCAAGAACTAGGTCCTTTTGAATCAGCATTTCATCTAGATTTATTTCACCTCTTTGAATCGAAGATATAGCAATATCCTTTGGATTTATCAGTCTAAGTAGGAGACAATATACCCTGATATTTTTCATTATTTTATTATTCAAGGGATCAGCCCATCTTAGTTGAAAAAGGAAATATTTTTTCAAAAAAAAATCCAGTTCCGTTTCATTCTTGCTCTTATATTGTTTTATATCCTTTTTTAGTTTGAATCTTGCGTAATCTTCTTCAACCTTGGAATTTCCTAATTCAAGATCTTTTTTTTTTTTATATGATTTCTTTGGATTTACGTTAATGTTTTTACTTGTTTCATTTATAGAAAAATGAAAAAGGAGTGATTTGATTGGGATGATCCAAGGTTGAATTTTATATACATCAAAAAGTAGCACAAATTCTGGGAAGAACCAAGTTCCTAGATTGGATATAGTATCATGATTTGATGCCGTATGATAGAACCTTTTTTGATTGCATGGGAATGAAAAAAAAAGATCTTTTTTTTTCATTTTTTTTAAATTATTAATTTCAGTCTTAGTATTTTTATGAATCTTGATGCCAATATGTGCATTGGTCCAGATCTCAATATTCTTTATAAAACAAAGATGAAGAATTCTACAATCAAAATATTTTCTATCCAAACTATTTGTATTTCTATCAATAAGATATCCTTTTTCTAGATAATCATTACTCGGTATACTTACTAATACATAAAATAATTCAGGTTTCAATGTATTGAAATGATATGGAATTTCTTGGTCCCCGTTTCTTTCTAATGTTGATTCAGAAGTGTATAAATTAGGGAGGCTTATGTATTTATAAGATAAAAGATCATATCTGTAATGTTTTTTCCATTTGTTTTTTTGACTTATAAATGAATTTACTGCATAGTCATTTTTTTTCATGGAATAAATGAATTGATATTTTTTATATAAATCCAATTGGTTTGATTCCTTTTTTTTAATCATACAATGTTTATTTATTCTATTTCGGCATTCTTTAGGTACTAATCGAGACCTTTTTTTTTGAGAGAAATCGTATTGATAAGAAACTTTTAACCAATTTTTCCATTCGTTCATTACATATGTATGAATTTTTTTATTTCTTGATTTAGAATTAAATATTCCGTGGATCATAAAATAGTTTTTTAAATTATCCTTAAAAAAAGGATAGCTCCCTTGATATTGAAGTACAGGTTTCAATTGAGACTTATTAAGTAATTTATTTTGTGATATTTTGTAAAAAACATATGCTTGGGACAGGGAAGATAAGTTCCAATAAGTATTGGAATTTTGATTGCTATTCTTAGTATTATCAGTATTTGAAAACAATTTTTTTATAGTCAAAAGAAAATTCATTGTATTTTGATTTGTTTCATCAATTCCTTCTTGTTCTTTATTTATTTCATTGTTGTAAATGGGTTTATTAAAGATCTTTTTTGTTGATTCAAAGAAAAGTTGTGTATTTATCTTAGAAATGGTAATGGTACATAGCAAAATATCTATGTATATTTTTTCAATGAATGATTTAATAAAGTAGTGTGATTTACGCATTAATCGGATATTCTTCTTTTTTAATGTTTTCCAAAAATGTTTCTGTGATCCCGATCTTTTATTATCATAAATTAGAACTATTTCTTTTTTTTTCTTGTCTTTTGCGGTTCGTTCAATTTGATTCTTGATTTTGATTGTTTTATCAGAAAGATCTTTAATTCTTCTTTCTATTAGTGAATAATTTAACCAATCCATTGTTCGATTTAGAACGAACGATTCTCGAAGAATCTTATTATTTCTTTTGAAATCTTTTTTGTTTTCATTCGGTTTATATACTTTTTTTATCCTCAATTCAAATAATAAATTTGGATTTACTTTCTCCAGTTTTTTCATTATTAGGTTGATAACTCGAACTATTTTTATGACTCTTTTTGTTTTTTCTTTTATAACTTTTAAAAAGGATTTTATTTTTTTATTGAAAAATTTTAGAACTTGTAAAAATCTTTTTTTTGCTTTTTTTTTTATTTTTTGGAGTTCCTTATAAATAGGTTCAAAAAAAAAAGGTCGTTTCCGGGGAAAACCAAAGGGAAGTTCCGCTTCCCTTCCCCAGACTGTTAAAAAACAAAAATTTGTTTTTTTCTCTTTTTTTTTCATTATATCTCTATGATGAGATCGTGCCTTAGATTTTCTCCAAGGTTTTAGACAGAAAGGATATAGAATCTTTATCTGAATACCGTTTATTAACCAATCTTGGGGAAATTCTGTTTCTGATAATTGAACACCATTATAGGTACATTTAATATGCATTTCTCTATTCCATTCCTTAAAATCCTCGTCCCACTCGGGAATTTGGAATAATAACATACGGAAAATATTTTTGGCTATTATTAATGAAGGCAATAGAATGTATTTTCTAAGAAAAGATTGGGTTACTAATATCAAACCTCTTATTACTTGAGTAAATATAAAGGTATCCCAAGCTTCTGATATTTCTATCTGTTCATTTTTATAGTTTTTTTCCTCTTTATCCTTTTCTTCTTTTGTATCTTCATTTTCAAAATAGGAAATTGTGAATTCTGATTCTTGTTTTCTGTACATCCAATTCCTCAAAATTATATTCTTTATTTCGTTTATATCAAAAGAGGAAAAAAAAGAAGTTTTGTCTAGACAATCCAAAAAAAGCGGGGAATGTACATTTACTTGAAATAGGTCCCAAATAACTGTTTTACGTCTTTTAGCGCGCATGGATCCTTTGATTAGATTGCGACGAAAATCCGATTGTTGTGAGTAACGTATCAAAGCAACTTCTCCCTCTTCCGTTTGATCATCATTTTTATCATTGTTACTAATACTAGAACTATTATAAATACTAGAAATAGAATTGGTATTCTGATCATTATCGTTATCATTATAAATTATCACACGTTTGGATCTTCTTGAATGAATCTGATAATATTCTTCCTCTAATTCTTCTTCATTTTCTTCTTCTTCTTCCTCTTCTCCCAAATTCTCGGTTAATTTGTATGACCATCGAGAAACCTTTTTACTGATTTCTTCTAGTCTAATCCCAATACATTTCTTTTTCATTTTTTTTTTATCTTTTGTATATGTTGTAATTACATCAAATACAAATTGCAAATATTTTTCTTGACTTTCTGAATCAATTCCTTTTTCTACGGAATCATTAAGAAGTAGATAATGAATCTTATTTAGAAAAAAAGATTCTACTAAATTTTCTGTATCTTTATAAGTATCCATGATTGCACGTGAATCTAATTTTTTTCTCGTTCCTCGATATGGTCCGTTTAAAAAAGGATCATATTCCTTTGGAAAGCATTTTTTTTTTTTTTCATCATCACATAATATGGTTCTTTTTTCAAGCATATCCAGACTAGGGAATATCTCATTTTTTTCTATAATTTGGATTCGTCTTTTCAATTCATTGTTCAAATTGCACTTTTTTTTTTCATTAGTATAAATCCAAGAATTATAAAGATCTTCGTCATATAGTTTCTCTATTATGTACAAAGAGATTCTTTGTTCTACCATTTCCGAAAAAGTCGATAAACTGGGCGGATATGTAAAGGAAATTATTTGTTTACCATCACTTGTACATGTAAAAAAAAAAAATTGTGACATTTCATTGCGTAAAGCATTTTCTAATTTATCATTTTTTATATATCGTAATGGATGATTCCATCGTTTATAATTGAAAAAAAAATTGACAAAAGTTGTTTCAATTTTTTTATTCATTCTTTTCTTTTTCTCTTCTTTCAGTCTTCCCAATTCCCAATTCTCTTGATGGGTCTCCAGATCAGAATCTTCGTAAACTGGGCTATCTTGATAGCGTGCCTCTTGAAAGTGAAATTCATCCTTTGTTTTTTCCTTTCCATTCACTCGGATCTCTTCCGTTTCATCTATTTTGTCCAGATCCTCCTTTTCTTCCGAACAAAGGGAAGGGTTTTCTTCGGTGGATCCCTCTTGTTCCTGTTGAATCTCCTTCATTTCGTAAGTTCTTTCTACATCGCTTTCTTCCTTTCTTTCTCCCCCTTCTTCCGTTTCTGAGGTTTCTTTCTCTTTCAATTTCTTAGTGAAAATAGGCGACGGCATTCTGCCTAAATAGTAAACACAGGTGATAAATAAG